AAAGTACTATAATGGGGATAAAAATAAATAATCTTAAAATATTGATTGAAATTAATAAGTTTACATTTGTGCTTAATAAATTAAATTTTATAAATAAAAATGATTTAATAAGTATTATTATTGATAAATTTAGATAGAAATATAAACTAATAAGAGTTGAAAGGAATATAATTATTGGTATAATAATAATTTTTATTTTGATTAATGTAATTAAAATTATAATTTTAGATAAAAATCCAATAAAAGGGGGTATTCCCCTTAGGGATAAAATTAAAGGAATAAAAATTATATGGTCTTTACCAGCGTTCTTATCGTGTTGAGTTAAATTAAATGTTTTATATCCGGATTTATAATTGAAGTAATGAAATAGTGGTGCAATAGTTAAAGTGTAAATTAGTAAATATAATGCTATTATTATATTATTAATTATGACAATAGATAACATTCAACCTAAATGAGAAATAGAAGAATATGTTATGATTAATTGTATACTAGTTTGGTTTATGGCTTGAATTCTTCCTAAAATAGAGCTAAAAATAGCTCTTAATATAATTATATTTTGATTAAAATTAATAAATGATAGTATAAATAAAGGTGCAAGTTTTTGTCATGTTAAAATTAAGAATAATATTATTCAGCTCATTTGTTTAGTTATTCTTGGAAGCCACAAATGAAATGGGACTCCTCCTAATTTTAATAGAAGAGAGACAATTAAAATTGATGAAAAGATAGAGTTGTTAAAGACGGAGTATCACGATAGTGATTTAAAATACAGTAACATAGATGAAATGATTAATAATGATGAGCTTAAACTTTGAATAATAAAATATTTTATAGATCTTTCAATTTCAAAACTTTTTCCTTTAATATTTATAAGTGGTAAAATTCCCATCAAGTTTAATTCTAAGCCCATTCATATTACTAATCAGTGAGAGGATGAAAGAGATAAAATGGTTCCAAAAATTATTATGTTAATGAATAGAAAATTAGCAGGAAAAAATTTGTTGTTCATAAAGAGTAGAACATTTTGAAATGCTCAAAATAAAGTTAGCAGCTTTATTTTATTTTCATAATTACTCTTATAACCAATTTAAGGATCCTTGGTTTCATTCATGAATGAGTCCGAGAAGAAGAATTAGTAAGAAAATTATAGCGGAGGAAATTTGATTGATTGAAGATGAATTTATAATATTAATGACAATCGGTATTAAAAGAATAATTTCAATGTCAAAAATTAAAAAAATTACAGATAGCAAAAAAAATCGTATAGAAAAAGGAGAGCGTGTGTGAGAAGACGGGTCAAATCCGCATTCAAACGGAGAGATTTTCTCTCGGTCATTGTGAGATGATTTTCTCAATGTTAGCCCAATTGCTATTAAAAACAAATTTAATAAAATTAAAAATATTATAACTATCACGATAGAAAACATAAACGTAGAAGATTTGTGAAAAAAATCTTATTTTTTATAACATCAATATAATCCGCTCATTCCGGCGCAACGTTCACCCAGTGAAGTATAAAAATACAATTTCTTAATTAACAGTTAAATGCCTCTATTTGGCTTTTCACTGAACAGGGTGTATTAACACCAATAATTATGGGTCGAAATCATAAATGAATTTTCATTTCTTGTTAAGTGAATATTGGTAATAAAGATTTTTATCATACTTTTTAATTGCAAATTAAATTTTCTCATTAAAATATAATACCTATTAAGGATTAAAATAATAATCATTGTCCAGATTAAAAATCTAGTGCTTAAGATTCAGCCACTTAATACTGAAATTATGAGCCTCACCAGTAAATGCATGTGTATAGAAATAATCAGACTACATCTACAAAGTGCCAATATCATGCGGCTGCTTCGAAACCAAAATGATGAGATGAAGAAAAATGATTAAGAAGAATGCGAATGAAGCATACTAACAGAAATGTTGATCCAATAATAACGTGAATACCATGAAATCCTGTAGCTACGAAAAATGTGGACCCATAAATTCTGTCAGCAATAGAAAATGAAGTTTCGTTATATTCTATTGCTTGGAGAGTTGTAAAATAAAATCCTAAGGAAATGGTGATAAATAAGGATTGAACTGATTGAGTAAAATTTATTTTTATTAGAGAATGATGAGCTCACGTGACAGTTACTCCTGATGTGAGTAAAATAGCAGTGTTCAGTAAAGGAATTTGAAATGGATTCAGTGGTGTAATAGAGGTTGGCGGTCAACAAGCTCCAATTTCTGTTGTTGGGGCTAGACTCCTATGGAAATAAGCTCAAAAGAATGCGAAAAAAAAACAAATTTCTGAAACAATAAATAATACTATTCCCCAGCGTAGGCCGCTGGAGACTTTTAAAGTGTGAAGTCCTTGAAATGTTCTCTCTCGGATAACATCTCGTCACCATTGACTTATAGTGAGAATCATTAATAAAAATCTGAATAAAATTAAAATGGTCCCGTAATTGTGCATTCACGATGACAGGCCCAAAGTTAGAAATAATGCCCTTATTGCTCCAGTTAAAGGTCAAGGGCTGAGTTCGACTAAGTGATATGGGTTTCGAGTCATATTTTTATCATAGTGAGTGTTTTTACAAAAATATTCAATTTTTTTTTAGAAATGTGAATTTTAGCGTTTTTTTTATGCTTGGGGTTTCCTAACACACGAAAAGTAAATTGAATAAAGTTGTCAAAACTAAAGGGGGGCTAAGGGGCTCTTTTATTTTATTCTTTAATAATTTTTTTACTTGATGTATGTATTATACACACACTTTATATGAAAAAGAGATAAATATATACTTAATATATAAAGAAAGTCAGTGATGAAATAAATGTTAAAAAAATAGTAAATATAATAAGTAATATATCTAATTATGATGTTGTTAACTATCGATTACAAAAATGAACTAATTAATTAAAATAGATAAATAACTAGTTGCTATCCGATTAATTGGAATATTGAGTATACACTGCGTATGTTGAATGCTATATTCGGGTATCATATAATTAGTATTATTAAAGATTAATATAAATATAATTTGAATTACTTGATGATTATATAGTATATCTGTATGATCTATATAAGTTGTGGAGTAAGATAATAGAAAGAATTATATTTATGAACATATAAATTGAGTATTGAGGCCCGTGCCTATGATAGGAGATTAACAATGTATCTCTGTATATAAATATTAAATAACTTTTCTTACCAATATATAAACAGATATGTAAATATCAGAAAAATAGAGAGTATAGAAATAATATATTTCGAGATATGTATCCTATACTTGTATAGATTTATATATGTGTATTAATCTGTGTAGGAGGTTGTCAAGATATTTATAGTCACTTAAAAATGAAGGTGATAGGAAACTCAACGGATTATTTTTTTTTAAGTTTTTATTTGTGCTGTTTTTGAAATATGGTCTTTTTTTTTGATAATTATGTTTTAGCGTGTTTTTGAGGGTAAAAATGGGGTTTTATTGGGCTTTATATAGCTTTTATGGTGTATATAGCATTAGAAATTTTCAATTTCTAGGAGTAAATTGTGTTAATAAGGTTATTAAAAGTGGTTTTTAGGAGTTTTGTTAGTATATCCCTAGTATACTTGTTTTCCAAACAAAAGGTTTAGCTAAAAATTAAACAAAATATAGTACAAAATGTTGTAGGGCATGTAAAGTTTTGATCTTTAGGGAGAGGGTTCGAGTCCCTTTTTTGTAAAGAATTTTAAGTTAAAAAAACTAGAAGTTTTCAAGGCTTTCATTATTCAGTTTTGTTTAAATTCTGTATAAGGTGGTCGAATATTAGTCGTTAGATTGTAAATCTATGAATGAGTTTTAAAAGCTTTCTTATGGCTATATATTTTAAATTAAAATATTAAATTGCAAATTTAACAATGCATGAAATTGCTGTGGCTTTGTAGTAAAGTAAGCTAAGTTTAAGCTATTGGGTTCATACCCCAGAAATAGATATTTTATTCTCTTTATTATTTTAATAATTTGGTTTTAGTTATATTTGTTGATTTTTGCTTAATAATACATGTTAGGTTTATATAAGTTCGATTTCCTGTTAATTTACTTTGTTTAAAGTTTAATATTTTTTTTTAATATGTAAATTTTTAGTGGTAATAAATATGTTTATCAATATTACTATTATTTGCGGGTACTCAGTATTTAGAATTATACAATGAATGAAAGTTTTATATAGATATAGTAAGTGAGAACTGGTTAATATTTGTGCCAGCAACTGCGGTTATACAAGTAGTTCAAATTAAAATTTAATAGTAGAAAGTAAAGTTTGATAATTAATGTATATGAGTGCGTATGCGTTTATATTGCTTATTGTGGTTAATTAGGTGTATGAGCATTTATGTGTGAGTATATAAAATATATAGAAAATTTCATTAATATATAATTAAGTAAAATTTTATTATTATTTTGAGTTTTATATTTTTCTATAAAATTAATTCTTTAAAAATTTGAAAATAAACTAGGATTAGATACCCTATTATTTCATTGTTGTTAAAATTGGTTTTAAATTCTGCTTAGGTATTAAGAACTATTAAGATTATTTATTTGTTTAAAACTTAAAAGATTTGGCGGTTTCACATACCCATTTAGGGGAGCTTGTTAATATAATATGATATTCCTCGATTTAAACTTACTTTTTTTTGAAAAATGGACAGTTTGTGTATTGCTGTCGTTAGTTTATGTTTAAAGAATTTAATGTAAAAAACTTTAAAATTAATGAGTTTGTATGTCAAGTCAAAATGCAGCTAATAAAAAAGGTTTAATGAGCTACTTTTTATAAATTTAATTTCCGGTAAAAAAATTTAATTATTTTTAGTAAGGCGGACTTAATAGTAATATGAAATTAGTTAGTTTGTGTGAATATTGGTTTTGTGTTGTGTACATATCGCCCGTCGCTCTTGTTTTCAGATAAGATAAGTCGTAACATAGTAAGGGTAATGGAAATTGTTCTTGGTTAAGGTTGGGGATTAACATAATTTTAATGTATTTCATTTACATTGAGAAAATAATTATTTATATATAATTATCCTTGATAAATAGATGATATAAAAAAAGTTGTTTAGGTTTTAAAAAAAATTAATTAAGTATAAGTTGTAGTAAAAGGTGTAGAAATATAAGATTGTATATTAGTACTGAAAGGGAAAATGAAGTGATAATTTTAAAAATAGTAAAAATTAAAATTTGTACCTTTAGCATTATGGATTAATAATATAATTAATTTTATAATTAATTCTCGAATTAAAAGGATTTATTTAATGTAAGGGTTAAACCTAACAACTTTAACGTAGTATAGTTATGTTGTTAATATTAAATGGTAGTGAAATGCTATTCGACTTTTATGTTAGCTAGTTTATTAATTATAGCATATAAGTGCGGTATAATACTTATATAGATGTATATAGTGTTATATTTATATTTAATGGGGGAAAAGCTTCATATTGTTATTGAGATTTACTGAATAAGTTAATTTTTGTTTAAATTGAATTAGATAATTTTGTTTATAATTTTAATTGGGTTAATAGGGAATATCTTTATATTTGCTAATAAATTTTTATTAATTATTGTGATAGATAATTATAATGTTAATATGAGTATTTAGGTTCTAATGAATTTTATATTATTAACATTTGATATGTAAAAGTAAGTAAAAGTTTATAAAATTAGTGTGGTGTAATAAAGTAAAAAAAAGGAATTCGGCAAATATCAATTTCGCCTGTTTATCAAAAACATGTCTCTTTGTTAGTCTTGTATAAGGAGTCGGGCCTGCTCGGTGATGAATGTATTTAACAGCTGCGGTATTTTAACTGTACTAAGGTAGCATAATAATTTGCCTTATAAATTAGGGCTAGAATGAATGGTTTGACGAAAGTTGGTCTGTCTCTTAATTATTTTTTAAAAATTAATTTTTAAAGTGAAAAAGCTTAAATTATTTAAAGGGACGAGAAGACCCTATTGAGCTTTATATTGATTATTTATATATGTGTATATTTATATAATTTTTAGATGATTTGATTGGGGTGATCAAGGAATAAGTATTATATTTTAACTTCCTTAAAGTAGTTTTATTAATATATAAATTAACCAATTTTATTGCTTTTATGAGTAAGTTACCATAGGGATAACAGCGTAATTTTTTTAGAGAGTTCTTATTGAAAAAAAAGATTGCGACCTCGATGTTGGATTAAAATAACCTTAAGGTGTAGAAGCTTTAATTGGTAAATCTGTTCGATTTTTAAAATTTTACATGATCTGAGTTCAGACCGGTGTAAGCCAGGTTGGTTTCTATCTTTTAATAATATTTTTATGTCTAGTACGAAAGGACCGATTATAGCTGAAATTTTTATTATGTAATAAAATATAAAGTTGACAGAATGTATGTGAATGAATTAGGGTCATTTTATAAGAAAAAAGTATCTTACTTTATATATTAAGGTGGCAGAACAGTGCGAAGAATTTAAGCTTCTTTTAGAGAAATAACAAGTTATTTTGTTTCTTCTTAATAATGTTAATGGAATTTTTTTCGAGTATAATAGCTATTATTTGTGCATTATTGGCAGTTGCTTTTTTTACTTTGTTGGAACGGAAAGGATTAAGGTACTTTCAACTTCGTAAAGGTCCTAATAAAGTTGGGTTTATAGGATTGCCTCAGCCTTTGGCCGATGCAATCAAACTCTTTACAAAAGAGTTTGTAAAACCTGGGATAGTGAATTCATTACCGTTCATGTTGTGCCCTTTGATGAGATTATTTTTGGCGTTATTTCTGTGGGTTCTTTATAATAGAAATTATGTAGTAATAATGGGTGGGTTAAGTTTAGTTATATTTATGTGCGTGTCTAGTTTTTCTGTTTATGCGGTTATAGGAGCGGGTTGATTTTCTAACTCTAAGTATGCTCTTTTAGGGGCCGTTCGAGCAGTTGCCCAAAGAATTTCATATGAAGTGAGAATGTCACTCATTTTGATGAGTTGTTTAGTAATAGTCGGGGGTATTAATTTTATTTTAGTTTTAAAGTACCAAAAATTTTTTTGGTTATTGTTTGTAAATTTTTTTATATTTTTAATATGGTTTGTTTCTATAGTCGCTGAAACTCACCGGGCCCCTTTTGATTTTGCAGAGGGGGAGTCAGAATTAGTTTCTGGGTTTAACATTGAGTACGGTGCAATGGGCTTTGCGTTGTTGTTTATAGCTGAGTATAGAAATATTTTGTTTATGAGAGTGATAGTGGTGTGTTTATTTTTTGGGGGGGGTTTTATTGAAATGAGAATGGGGGTTAGAATGTGTGTAATAGTGAGTTTGGTGAGGTGGGGCTTTATTTGAATTCGAGCTAGTTATCCGCGATATCGTTATGATTTGTTAATATATTTGATTTGAAAGAGTTATTTACCTTGTGTTTTAACAATTTTAATGTTTATAATCTTTTTTAGAAAAGTGGTTTGTTTTGTGTAGCAAGAGGTAGTTTTAAAAAAAATGATAACATTGGAAGTTATTGATCAATTAAGTTTTGTCTTTTGATATGAGAATCGTGTTGTTGCTATCATTTAGATATTCTTTAGTGAGATTAAGTATTATGATAATCCAGCCTATAAGGCTAGGGTTTATAGTTATATGTATTGGAATTGCTAGAAGTGCGCTGGTGAGTTTTATTAGTTATCCGTGGTACGGATTTATGTTATTTTTGGTTTACATTGGAGGTTTGTTAGTGATATTTATATATATCATTAGTTTAATCCCAAATCTTATTTTTTTATCTATAAAAATTTTTTTTTTTTTTTTTTTGTACATAACAGGTATTTTTCTGGCTGTTTTTTTTTCTGTGTATAATTATGTGGATTTAGGTTTAATGGAGTTTGTTTATATAAATATAAATAATTTAAGGATAGGCAATAGAGGTCTTGTTTTGATAAATTATAATTTTTTTTGTTATATTTTATTGGGTGTATTATTGCTATTAGTTTTAATTAGAGTAGTTAAGATTTGTTATTATTGTGAGGGACCATTACGAGTTTTTAAATATAAATATGCTTAGTTCTTTACGAAAGAGTCACCCTGTGTTAAAAATTTTAAATGGGGCTTTAATTGATTTACCTTGTCCTGTAAACTTATTTATTTGATGAAATTTTGGTTCTTTATTAAGTTTATGTTTAATGATTCAAATCATAAGAGGTTTGTTTTTGGCTATACATTATACTTCTTGTGTAGAAATGGCATTTGATTCTGTGATTCATATTATACGTGATGTGAATTATGGATGAGTTTTACGTTATGTTCATGGAAATGGGGCGTCATTTTTTTTTATTTGTTTGTATATGCATATTGGTCGAGGTATTTATTACGGTTCATATTTACAGAAAAATACTTGGAATGTAGGGGTATTGTTGTATATACTAGTGATATTAACTTCTTTTGTGGGTTATGTTTTACCTTGAGGTCAAATGTCTTTTTGAGGGGCTACGGTTATTACCAATTTGTTATCGGTTGTTCCTTATATGGGGGAAATATTAGTGTATTGAGTTTGAGGTGGGTTTTCAGTGGACAATGCCACTTTAAGACGATTTTTTTGTTTTCATTTTCTTTTTCCTTTTGTTATTATTGGGTTGTTTTTATTACATTTATTATTTTTACATGAGGTGGGTTCTAGTAATCCTTTAGGGGTTAATAGAGATTTGGATAAAATTCCTTTTCATGTGTATCATAGGTATAAGGACTTATTGGGGGCGTTAGTGATAATGATAATTTTAATTGAATTGGTAATGTTGAATCCTAATATGTTAGGAGATGCTGAAAATTTTATTCCTGCTAATCCTTTAGTAACTCCCATTCATATCAAGCCAGAATGATATTTTCTATTTGCTTATGCTATTTTACGTTCTATTCCTAGAAAAATGGGGGGTGTGGTTAGGTTATTAATGTCGTTATTAATTTTGTTTTTTTGTCCTTTATTGCATGTAAAAGGGTGTAGAGGTTTAATTTATAATATTATATCTCAGATATCTTTTTGGTTATTAATTGTGTGTTTTGTGTTATTAACTTGAATTGGAGGGTGTCCTGTAGAGTATCCTTATGAATTAATTGGGCGTGTGTTTAGTATAATATATTTTAGTTGTTTTTTGGTACGGCCTTTTTTAGATATATTTTGATTGTATATTTTGGGGTATTAAGTTTTGCTGGGTAAAAATAGTTTTGAAAACTTTTTTGAAGTGTTCGATTCACTTGTGGCTTTAAAGGTTATAAAAATATTTATATTTAATCTTTGGTTTACAAGACCAATGCTTTTGATAAATTAAGCTATTATAACAGCGTTATGATTTTAAATAATGAATTACTATTAGGATTATTTATATACGTAATAGGACTATTAATTTTATTGGGGCAATGAAAACATATTTTAAACGTAATATTAAGATTTGAAATTATAATACTTGGTGTGTTAGTGAGGTTTGTTTTTTCGTGGGGTTCAATAAGATTGGATTATTTTTTGATTATAGTAGTAATTGTTTTTAGTGTGTGTGAAGCTAGATTGGGTTTATCTTTGCTAGTTAGGTTAATTCGTTGTTATGGAAATGATTACGTGAATGTGTTAAGGTTATATAAATTATAGGGATTATTTTTAGAATGATTCTGTTAGTATTTATAGGTTCAAAACATTTATGAGAGATGCGATTTTGGTGTATGATAGTTTTTTCTTTTGTTAGATTGAAATATTTGAGTGTGGATATTTGAGGGATTTATTTTTATTATTTATATATTGACATAGTTTCTGCAGTTTTAATTTTATTAAGATTTTGAATTACCGGGTTAATGTTATTGGCTAGGTATTATAGAGTGAAATTTAATGGGGGGGGTAAAACATTGTTTTCTTTAGTTGTTTTTCTATTATGTTTTATTATTATTTTGTTTTTTATAATGGATAATTTGTTATTATTTTACTTGTTTTTTGAAGTTTCATTGTTGCCTACTTTAATGTTAATTTTAGGATGAGGGTATCAGCCTGAACGGTTGCAAGCTGGAATGTATATAATATTATATACAGTATTTGCTTCTTTACCTTTATTGTTAGGAATTTTGTTAATTAGAGAGATAAACTATAGATATATAATAAGAATATTTAAGTATAGAAGTTTTATTTTTGATATGAATTTGTTATGATTGTTAGTAATGTTGTTTGCGTTTTTGGTTAAATTACCTATGTATAGAATTCATTTGTGATTACCTAAAGCTCATGTAGAGGCACCTATTGCAGGATCTATAATTTTAGCAGGTGTTTTATTGAAATTAGGTGGGTATGGAATTATTCGATTTTTGTATGTGTTTTCTTTTGAAAATGTGTGTTTTGATGGATTAGTAATATTGATTTGTATATGGGGAGGGGTGATAACTGCTATAATTTGTGTTGGTCAGAGAGACATTAAGTCATTAATTGCTTATTCATCTGTAGGACATATGGGTATAGTAATTGGTGGCTTTATCAGAAAATTTACATGTGGGTGAGAAGGAGGAATTTTGATAATATTTAGTCATGGATTGTGTTCGTCAGGATTATTCTGCTTGGGAAATTTAGTTTATGAAAAATTGAATACTCGTAGGTTGTTTATGTGCGGGGGAATGCTAAATGTAAATTCTTCTATAAGTTTATTTTGATTTTTATTTTGTGTAAGAAATATAGGAGCTCCACCTTTTATTAACTTAGTAAGAGAAATTATGTTATTTATTTCTTTATACATGTATAGTTGAGGATTGATTGTAATTATTTTGATTATAGTTTTTATAGGGGGTTTATATAATTTGATTTTATATGTGGTTGTACAGAATGGAAGGAGAATAAGATTTTATAATGCAATATTTGGAGGAAACAGAAGTGAGTATTTGTTGGTTTTATTACATTTATTCCCTTTATTAATATTTATTTTTAATGTTGGGTATTTGAGAAAAGTTTTTATATTTTAAGTAAAGTTAGTTTAGTAAAAATACTGGATTGTGGATTCAGAGAAGAATGTTTAATTTACTTTATTATGATGAATTTTTTAAAGTTGGAAATGTTGTATAGTTTATTTTTGTTTTTGTGATCAAGATTTATGTTTTTGATTTTTTTGTTTATAAGATTAAATGATTTTTCTTATATTGTGAGATGAGAAGTATTTTCTTTTATAAGTGTATTTGTGGAGTTTGATGTTGTAGTTGATTGAATTAGTTGTAGCTTTAGCGGATTGGTTTGTATAATTTCAGGTTGTGTACTGATTTTTAGAATTAGTTATATAAAAGAAGATAGGAATGGGAATCGATTTATTATGATTTTAATACTATTTGTTTTATCGATAAATTTTTTAGTTTTTGTTCCTAGTTTAGTTAGATTGATTTTAGGGTGAGATGGGTTAGGATTAGTTTCTTTTTGTTTAGTTATTTATTATCAGAATAATAAATCATTAAGAGCAGGTATATTAACTGTGTTGATAAATCGAATTGGGGATTGTTTTATTTTAGGTAGTATTAGCATTATAATTAGGTTAGGCCATTGAAATTTGTTGTGTTTATGAGATTTTAATTTATTATGATTATGTATAATTTTTTTGGTTATTGCAGGAATAACAAAAAGGGCTCAAATTCCGTTTAGAAGCTGGCTACCGGCTGCTATAGCAGCCCCTACCCCTGTGTCTGCTTTAGTGCACTCATCGACTTTAGTAACTGCCGGTGTTTTTTTAATTATTCGGTTTTATCCTTATTTGATTAAATTTGATTTATTTTTTCCTATCATAGTTTATATTTCTGTAATTACTACGTTTATGTCAGGTATTAGAGCTATTAACGAATACGATATAAAAAAGATTATTGCTTTATCCACGTTAAGGCAATTAGGAGTAATAATGTTATCTTTGGGGTTAGGAATGCCTATGTTAGCTCTGTTCCATTTATATACACATGCTATATTTAAAGCATTGTTATTTATATGTGGAGGAAATATTATTCATTGTTATATAGGAAACCAAGATATGCGTAGAATTAGAGGTGTAAGAGTAAAAATGCCTTTTACTAGGATGTGTTTAAATGTTTCTAATATAGCATTGTGTGGGTTTCCGTTTTTAGCTGGGTTTTATTCTAAAGATTTGATTATTGAAAAAATGTTGAGAAGAGGAATTAATTTGTTAATAATAATTTTAGGATTAGTGGGAGTTTGTTTAACTGTGTTTTATTCTATACGTTTGTCTTTTTATATGATTTGAAACAGAGAAATTAAAGGAAGTTATAATAATATTTGTGATGATGATGTCTACATGTTTGTTTCTATGTGTATTTTAGTGAGATGAACACTTTGAGGGGGTTTTATTTTTCAAATAATTTTTATACAATTTAATGAAGAAATTTTTCTTCCAAGCTTTTATAAGTTATTAATTACAATTTTAATTATATTTAGTTTAGGGTTGTCAATAGGAATTTGAGTGTTTTATTTTAAAATAAAAAAAATTAATTTTGTTTTATTTTTTAACAGAATAATGTGGTTTATGCCATCTTTAAGGACATATCCTTTTATGTTGCTGATGATAAAAACAAGAAATTTTAATTTAAAATTAGTGGATATAGGGTGAATAGAAAAATTTGGAGGTCAAGGCGTTTTTAAATTAAATAGGTTATTTTTAAAAATAATGGAACATTGAATGTTATTGTTGTTTAATGTATATTTAATTATTGTGATTATATTTATTATTATAGTTTAATTTAAATAGCTTAATGAAGTTAAAGAGCGTAACATTGAAGATGTTAAGGTGATAAATTTATCTTTAAATAATAAAAGTTTGACCGATAGACGTATCTATTGGTGATCGTCTGAGTACAGAGTGATTAAAAGAGAAAAGATATATCCTTGAATAATTCTAATCCCAATCTCAAACATGAAATAGGCTGTTTGAATGATTAAGATTACAATTCTTGTAGAAAAAGCTATGGATAATATTGAAAAAGTTAAGTAGTTTCCAATTAAGGTTAAAATGATGTGGCCCGCACTAATGTTGGCAGCAATCCGAATGGATAAAGTAATTGGACGGACACAAATTCTTAGGGTTTCAATAATTGGAAGGAATACAATTAAAAATGGAGGGGTTCCCAAGGGAAGAAGAGAGGCTATAAATGAATAATAATTATTTTGATAAGATGAAATAATTAGTCTTAATCACAATGGAAGTGCTAGACATAATGTTATTCTTAAGTGGCTTGTAGTACTAAAAACGTACGGAAGAAGCCCAAGTAAATTAAAATTAATAATGGTGATGAATAAAGAAGATACTATTAAAGAAAACCCCCTTATATTTATTCTAAAGGATCGTGTAGTTTGAATGTTAATAATTTGCTTAGGAATTATAAGTGATTTAGTTAAGCTTGATGGGGAAATTCACAAAGAAGAGTTGATGAAAAATAGCGATCAAATTGTAATAGTTCATGTTAATAAGTGTATAGATATAATGGTTGAGTTATGGTCATCAAATGAAGAAAAAATGTCTATTATCATTATATCATAGATATCTGATTGAAATATTACTATTTTTTTTGGCTAAATTGATTTTGTATGAAGCTTTAGTGTTTCATCATATAATAGATGAGTTAGAAATTATGATTAATCAGAAAAATGAAAAAAAAAATATTCAATTTAAAGGGGATAATTGAGGCATAGAAAAATACTATGATATAGTAATTTAAAATTGACAATTTTATGTTAAAAATTTAACTAATTTTTCATTTTATGGGCATAATGGATTTCTTTTAGATAATCAATTTGTGAATGTTTTTATGTTAATTACTTCTAATGTAATGGGCATGAAAGAGTGATTAGCGCCGCAGATTTCTGAACATTGCCCGTAAAATAGACCAGGTCGTAGAGGAAAAATTATTAGTTGATTTAAGCGGCCTGGCACGGCGTCTACTTTCACTCCAAGTGAAGGAATAGTTCATGAATGAATAACATCTGCTGATGAAATAATTATTCGAGTGTTAGTTTTTACTGGAACAATTAGATGATGATCTGTTTCTAAAAGTCGGTAATTTCCTATAATTAAATCCTGTGTKGGGGTTATATAGGAATCAAATTCAATATTAATAAAATCAGAATATTCGTATCTTCAGTATCATTGATGGCCAATTACTTTGATTGTGAGAAGGGGGTTATTAGTTTCATCCAAAAGATACAGTAAACGTAATGATGGAAGAGCTAGGAAAAGAAGAATGATTCTAGGAATGATTGTTCAAATAGTTTCAATTTTTTGTCTTTCTGAAATTAATAAGCATGAAAATTTATTTGTTGCTAACAAAGTTGTTATATATATTACTAATGTTATAATGATGATTAGGATAAATATAGAATGGTCATGAAAAAAGATTAATTGTTCTATTAAAGGGGAATTAGCGTCTTGAAATCCTGTTTGTCCTCATGGGGCCATATATATTGCTTTTAAATGAATAAAGCTCTTGTTTCGGGAGAATTATGAAAATCGACAGGAAGGCGATTGTCTCATTCCAATGAAGGAGATAAGTGAATTGATCAGATTACTGTACGTTGAGAAATTAGTCTTTCCCATACAATGAATATAAAGAATATTACAGCTGTTAAGGATAATAAAGAACCTATAGAAGAGATAATATTTCATTTTGTGTAGCAATCTGGATAATCTGAGTATCGACGAGGTATTCCTGCTAACCCTAAGAAATGTTGAGGAAAAAAAGTAATGTTAACTCCTGTAAATATTATAAAGAAATGAGCTTTTGTTCATTGTGGGTTTAAAGACAAACCTGTAACTAGGGGGTATCAATGGTTAAATCCACCAAATAAAGCAAAAACAGCTCCTATTGATAAAACATAATGAAAATGAGCAACGACATAGTATGTGTCGTGGAGTATAATATCTAAAGAAGAGTTAGCTAAAATGACTCCTGTTAAACCTCCGATAGTAAATAAGAAAATGAATCCTATAGCTCATAACATGGATGCAGAGTAATTAATCGGAGAGCCATAAATAGTAGCTAATCATCTGAATACTTTAATTCCCGTTGGAATTGCGATAATTATAGTAGCAGCAGTGAAGTACGCTCGGGTGTCCACATCTATACCCACAGTAAATATGTGATGGGCTCAAACAATAAATCCTAACAGACCAATAGATAGTATAGCATAGATTATTCCTAAGCTACCAAAAATTTCTTTTTTTAATGAATAATGGGAAACGATATGGGAAACAATACCAAATCCTGGAAGAATTAAAATGTAGACTTCAGGGTGACCAAAAAATCAAAATAGGTGTTGGTATAGAATAGGGTCTCCACCTCCGCTTGGGTCAAAAAAGGTTGTGTTGAAATTACGGTCGGTTAAAAGTATGGTAATAGCTCCTGCTAAAATGGGGAGAGAGAGAAGCAATAAAATAGTTGTGATTAATAGGGATCAGATAAATAGAGGTAAACGTTCTATTTGTATACCTTCTCAGCGTATATTGATAATTGTTGTAATAAAATTAATTGCTCCTAGGATTGAAGAAACACCTGCTAGATGAAGAGAGAAAATAGCAAGATCAACGGAGGGGCCAGTGTGAGTTAGATTGCTTGATAATGGGGGGTAAACTGTTCATCCAGTTCCTGCTCCCCTTTCTACTGCAGCCGAAGTGAGTAAAAGAGTTAAAGAAGGGGGTAAAAGTCAAAATCTTATATTATTTATTCGTGGGAAAGCTATATCTGGGGCGCCTAATATTAGGGGAACTAGTCAGTTTCCAAATCCTCCAATTATGACTGGTATAACTAAAAAAAAGATTATTACAAATGCATGAGCAGTTACGATTACATTATAAAGTTGGTCATCGTTTAACAGAGAGCCAGGCTGTCCTAATTCTGTTCGAATTATTAAGCTTAGAGATGTTCCCAGTAATCCGGATCAAATCCCAAAAATAAAATATAATGTTCCAATGTCTTTGTGGTTTGTTGAGAATATTCATCGCAT